GGAGTACTGTGTATTGTGAATGTTATCTTTGGGGTTTGTGGGGGGGGGTGGGGTAAAAAATGAAATAATTTTTTATTAGTTGAGAAAGTGATAGTTTAGGTGTGTAAACCTAAAAGATAAAAAGTAAGACTTCGGCTAGGTAGCAAGCTTTTGTTTTTGGGGTTTGGCAAAGGCAAATTATGTGGGTTGTGGTCGGAGTTGGGGGAGGGGGGGTTTGTGTGTAGTTAGTTTGCTGTGGTTTGATTAGTGTGGGTGTGTGATTAATTATCTATATGTCTTACAAGCATGAATTAAATAACACCTTGTCTGGGTTCATGCGGGGCTAGGATATTGAACGTAGGTGCGATTAATAATAACATGAACTAGGAATCAAAGACAGGCGCTGCAGGATTGATTGTGGCGAGACCAGCATTCTGCAATGGGGTTGCGTGCAGACCAGAGATAAAAGATACCAAATGCATGGAGAGCTCCCGTGACTGGTTAATAGGGTGATAGACCCGTGATCCATCGAGATGTCTTATTTAAGGGGAACGTGTGGGCGATCTTGGTGGTATGGCCCTGAGGTAAGAACCAGATGTCCTTTAGATGCCATTTATAGCTACCCCCACGAGTTATGGGCCCGGTGCGAGGAGAGTAGCACTCTTGTGCGGGATATTGATTTCACGGAGGATGTTGATCAAGGGACACCCAAGTGACGGGAATATTCGTATTGACTAGAATTGAATTGGGTATGCTCGACTGTAATGTCCTATGTCCGACCAATAATGGAATGTACTATGTACGTTGGTGAAGATATCGGATTAGTTGGTATTTCAATGGGTAATGCTAGTGTTTTGGAACTTGATTGATATGTATTACAGTTGGTTTGTTCAAGGAAAGTGCTTGCTTGTAAGCATGTTGGCGAGAGTTTTTAGTAAATATGTAATTTTATGTCTTATGGACGGTTAAGCATTTATAGTACTATATAATATCCATGTGGACTAGCAGTAATGCACGAATTACATAAGGGCATATAAAATTAAATTATACTAAATTGTTCTAAGGGCCACACCCCCCCTAGAATACAGAAAGTAGTTTAAATAGAATGCCAGTTTTGGGTATTGGAGGCGGAGTTGAGTACTTTCTTTCTGAGTTGCCCCAGGGAAAGGTCTCCGTTTCCAGTTTACAAGACTGGTGTATTGATTTATACTACGGGGGCAGGTTCATTTAAGGAGGTTATTTTCGATTAGAGAGGCTAGTGGTATTAGGATTAAAATTGTGGTAAAATATATCGTGGATGCTACTTGTCCAATTATAATAAAGGGTTGGCTTACTGGCTGGCTTCCGATTCAAGTTAGGGTTAGTAGAATTGTGATTAGGAATCATAGTAGAAATTGGCTGAGTGGGCGGAATGCTATGCTTTGTTGTTTAGATTTATGAAGTATGGGTATAATTGCTAAGATAAGAATGGATAGGAGGAGGGCTAGCACACCTCCTAATTTGTTAGGGACGGATCGTAGAATTGCGTATGCAAATAGGAAATATCATTCTGGTTTGATATGTGGCGGGGTGTTTAGTGGGTTAGCTGGAATGTAGTTGTCTGGGTCACTTAAAAGGTCGGGTGAAAATAATACTAGAGTTATTAGGATAAGGAGGAGGAAAATCAGTCCTAGAATATCTTTAATTGTATAGTAGGGGTGGAAGGGGATTTTGTCGGAGTTGGAGGGGATTCCGCAGGGGTTGTTTGATCCTGTTTCGTGTAGGAAAAGTAGGTGGATAGCTGTTAGAGTGGCAATAATGAAGGGTAGGGTAAAGTGGAGGGTAAAAAATCGTGTGAGGGTTGGGTTATCAATGGAGTAACCACCTCAGACCCACTGGACGAGATTTGTTCCGATATATGGAATTGCAGATAATAAGTTTGTGATAACTGTGGCGCCTCAAAATGATATTTGTCCTCATGGAAGTACATAGCCTATGAAGGCTGTTGCCATGGTTATGAGTAATAGTGCAATGCCAATATTTCATGTTTCAGTGAGAAGGAATGAGCCGTAATACAGGCCTCGGCCTACATGCAGGAATAGGCAGATAAAGAATATAGAGGCGCCATTGGCGTGGAGATAGCGGATGGTTCAGCCGTAGTTTACGTCTCGGGTAATGTGTGCGATTGAGGAGAAGGCAGAGGAAGTGTCTGGTGAATAGTGTATTGCTAGGAATAGGCCGGTAATGATCTGTAAAGTTAAGCAAGTTGCTAGGAGAGAGCCAAAATTTCATCATGTGGAAATGTTTGATGGGGTAGGTAGGTCAATGAGGGAATGATTAATAATTTTTATAATTGGATTAGATTTACGTAGGGGAGTCATTGGTGTTTTTGTAGTTGAAATACAACGATGATTTTTCATATCATTAGTCATGGTTTAAGTCCATGTAAGAACGATGTCATATATTTTATTTTTGTTAAGTGTGTTATTAGTTATGGGATTTGTGGGATTTTCTTCTAAGCCTTCTCCTATTTATGGGGGTTTGGCATTGATTGTTAGTGGTGTAGTTGGTTGCATGATTATTTTAAATTATGGGGGTACTTACATGGGTCTAATAATATTTTTAATTTATTTGGGAGGTATAATAGTTGTTTTTGGTTATACTACTGCGATGGCTATTGAGGAGTATCCTGAGGCATGGGTTTCAGGGTTTGAGGTGTTGGGTGGTTTTTTGGTTGGGTTGGCAATGGAGGTGATACTGGTTTTATGAGTTTTATACTATGATGAGTTAGTGGTGGTGGTTAATTTAAATAGTATAGGGAGCTGGGTGGTTTTTGAGGGAGAGGGGTCAGGGTTGATTCGTGAAGATTCTATTGGTGCGGGCGCTTTATATGACTATGGCCGTTGGTTAGTAGTTGTTGCTGGTTGGACATTGTTTGTTGGTATCTATGTTGTTATTGAAATTACTCGAGGTAATAGATTATACTATTAATAGTATAATTAGGGTAAGGGTAATAAGGAAGGAGAGAAAATAAAGTTTGATCATGCCTTTTTGGGTGGTTATGATGATGGAGGTAGTGATATGAATATGTGAAATTATTTTGGGTATTGATTTTTCTAGTCAGATTGAGTCTAGTAAGATAAAGGCTAGGTTTTGACTTATAATTAGATTTTGGTAGGGGATTACTCGGTGAATTGTAGTGGGAAAATATCCCAATATGTTAGAAAATTTGAATATGTGTGATGGGATGTTTATTTTGAGATTATTGGTTATAAGAGTTAAGTCTAGGGCTATCAGGAAACCCAGGGTGGTTACGCACAGAGCTAGGAGTTTTAGGTAAAGGGGTATGGTCAGTTGGGGTGGTGTCGTGGGGAAAATGTTATTGGTGATAAGAAATCCCGCGAGTAGGCTACCTAGTGTTAGACGTTTTATTGGGTTTAGTAAAGCTGGGTTATTTTCATTAATGTAAATTGAGGTTGAGAAGCGGGGTTGTCCTGTTAGTGCTAGGATAATGGTTCGAGTGCTGTAGGCGCTTGTTAGGGAGGTGGCGATAAGAGTAGTAGATAGGGCTCAGGCATTAGTATATGACGTGTTTGCGGTTTCGATGATAAGGTCTTTTGAGTAGAAACCTGTAAGAAAAGGCATACCTGTAAGTGCCAGGCTACCAATGGTTAGGGAAGTTGAAGTGAGGGGTATTATTTTAAATAAACCACCTATTTTTCGAATGTCCTGTTCGTTATTTAAGTTGTGAATAATAGAGCCTGAGCAAATAAATAAAAGGGCTTTGAAGAAGGCGTGAGTGCAGATATGTAGGAATGCTAAGTGTGGTTGATTGATGCCAATGGTGACTATTATTAATCCTAGTTGGCTTGAGGTGGAGAAGGCTACAATTTTTTTGATATCGTTTTGTGTTAGGGCGCAGATTGCTATAAATAGGGTGGTAATGGCTCCTAGGCATAATATAAGACTTTGGATTAATATATTGTTTTCTATCAGGGGATGAAAGCGAATAAGTAAAAATACTCCCGCTACTACTATAGTGCTGGAGTGGAGTAGAGCTGAAACTGGGGTTGGACCCTCTATGGCAGAGGGAAGTCAGGGGTGAAGGCCAAGTTGGGCTGATTTTCCTGTTGCTGCTAGAAGAAGTCCTATTAGTGGTAAAAGGTTTGGATTAGAATCTAGGATGAATATTTGTTGAAGGTCTCATGAGTTACAGTGGAGAAGAAATCATGCTATGGCTAGGACAAAGCCGATATCACCAATACGGTTATATAGAATTGCTTGGGTGGCTGCTGTGTTGGCGTCTGTTCGAGCATGTCATCAGCCAATTAGTAGAAAGGATATAATCCCAACACCCTCCCATCCGATGAAGAGTTGGAAGAGATTATTAGCAGTAATTAAAATTAATATGGTGATGAGGAAAATGAGGAGATATTTAAAGAACTGGTTAATATTTGGGTCTGAACTTATATATCATAGTGAGAACTCTATAATGCATCAGGTGACAAATAGTGCAATTGGGATAAATATTATAGAAAAATAATCTAGTTTAAAACTTAGTGTCAGTTCTAGGGACTGGATAGTTACTCAATGTCAGTTTGAGATAATTACATCCTGGTCTAGTAGAATATATAGGGTTACGGGAAAGAGGCTAAAGATAAAGGCAAATATTATAATTGTTTTTACGTAATTAGGATATAGGTGGTTCTTGCTGGGTTTAATGAGAGTTATAATAATTGGGAGTATTAGGTAAGTTAGCATTAGTATAATAATGGAGGCGTACATTTATTACTTTTATTTGGAGTTGCACCAATATCTTTGGTTCCTAAGACCAACGGATATCTGTTATCCTTTAAAAGTTGAGATAGCCGTTTTGTTAAGTACGGGGGCATGGATTAGCAGTCCTTGCAAGCTTTCTCGGTAAATAAGAAGAGATAAACTTCTATATTTAGATTCACAATCTAATATTTTAGTTAAATTATATTTACAAGAGGTGAAGCCTATAATAATATTGGGGTTGAGGGATAGAAGGATGATTGGGGAAATATGTATAAATATTAGTATGTTTTCTCGTGTGAAGGAGGGTTTTATGTTGATAATGTGGAAGGTGAGTAAGCCTCGTTGTGTTGTAATGAACATGTGTAGAGAATAGAGGGCAGTAATTAATATATTTAGTCCTGTGAGTATAATGGTAACATGTGATCAGGAAAATGAAGTTGCTACTACTAATAGCTCTCCAATTAAATTAATTGTAGGGGGTAGGGCCAGATTGGTTAGGTTTGCTGCAAACCATCAGAAGGCTACTAATGGAAGTAGGGTTTGAAGTCCTCGAGAGAGCATCATGATGCGACTATGGGTTCGTTCATAGTTTGAATTTGCTAGGCAGAATAGTATAGATGAAGTAAGGCCATGGGCAATTATAAGGATAGTAGCGCCGGTAAAGCTTCAAGGAGTTTGGATGAGGGAGGCTATGATTACTAGGGCTATGTGACTTACGGAGGAATATGCGATAAGTGCCTTTAGGTCTGTTTGTCGTAGACAAGTTGAGCTTGTTATAATTATGCCTCATAGAGACAACATAAGGAAGGGGTAGGCTATATATTCTGTTAAGGGACTAAGGATTGAGGTAAATCGCATTATACCATAGCCGCCTAGTTTTAAAAGTACTGCGGCAAGAACTATTGATCCTGCAATGGGAGCTTCAACATGGGCTTTGGGAAGTCATAGGTGTAGACCATATAAGGGTATTTTTACTATAAAAGCTATTATGCATGCTAGTCAAGTTAAACTATGGGATCAGGTGGTTGTTAATTTTTGGGCTGTAAGTGTTAGTAGCATAATATTTAATGAGCCTATATTATTGTATGTAAATGTTAGTATAATTAGTAAGGGAAGGGAGCCAGTTAATGTATAGAATAGGAAATATGTGCTTGCATTGAGGCGTTCTGCTTGATTGCCTCATCGGGTAATAATAATTAGGGTAGGGATGAGGGTAGTTTCAAATAAAATATAGAATAGGATTAACTCTGTGGCTATAAATGTTATGATTAGAGAAATTTGTAAAAAAATTATTATGGATAGATAAAGTTTTTTTCGTGAAGGACTTTCGTTATGTAAGTGGTATTGGCTTGCTATAATCATGAGGGGTAAGAGTCAGGCGGTTAGTGTTAGAAGAGGTGTTGATAATGGGTCAGAGGATAAATAAGTCGAGCAACTAGTGAGGTTACTACTAGTTTGATTAAAAAATATAAGGGGAATAAGGCTAATAACTAGGCTGTGTATAGTTAGGTTAATTCATAATATACTGTTTTTGGAAAATCATGTTGTTGGTAATAGCATGATTGTAGGAAGGATTATTTTTAGCATTGAAGTAAGTTTAGGTTGTGGATATGATCTAGGCCATATGTATTTGAGATTGAGATTAGTAAGGCAAGACCCACTGCTGCTTCGCAAGCGGCAAATACTAGTAGAGCGATAGGTACAACATTGGCTAGGGGGAAGTGTGTGTTTAAAGCTATGAGGGTACTTATGATAAATAGTGAGAGTATTATTCCCTCTAGGCATAATAAGGATGATATTAGATGTGAGCGATAGGTTAATATGCCTAGGAGTGAAATAAGAAATGCTAATATAATGTTTATATAGATAATGGGCATTTGGCTAGTATGATTATCATAATCTAATGAGTCGAAATCATTTGTTTTGTTTAAACTACTTGCCAATTCGTTTCAATCCAGGCCTTTTTGAGTTCATTCATATGCTAGACCAAGGGTTAGAATGATGATTAATGTTATTGATGATTTAATTATTATAGGGAGGTTTGTTGTTTGGAGAGCCCATGGTAGAGGTAATAGTAGGGCAATTTCTAAATCAAATAATAGGAAAGTAATAGCGATTAAAAAAAATTTTATTGAGAAGGGAATGCGAGCGGAGTTTAGTGGATCAAACCCGCATTCGTAAGGGTTTGCCTTTTCTGCGTAGGGATTAAGCAGGGGTAATCAAAATATGATAATTGTTAGTAGTAGGGTCAGGAAGGTGTTAGTTGTTAGGACTAGTACTAGGTTTATTATTCTTTTTCGAGTATTGTCGAAACTAGCTAATTGGAAGTCAGCTGTACTAATTATACTAAAAGAATAGGAACCTCATCAGTAAATGGAGATGTAGAGGAAGAGTCAGACAACGTCTACAAAGTGTCAGTATCAAGCAGCCGCTTCGAAACCAAAATGATGGTTTGATGTAAAGTGGTACAATAGTTGGCGGATAAGGCAGACGGTAAGAAATGTAGACCCGATAATAACGTGAAGTCCGTGAAAGCCGGTGGCAACAAAAAACGTTGAGCCATAAATGCCGTCGGAAATAGTAAAAGGTGCTTCATAATATTCAGATATTTGTAAGAGGGTAAAGTAGATGCCTAATAAGATTGTGATAAATAGGGCCTGGATTATTTGTTTTCGGTTATTTTCTATTAAGCTGTGGTGGGCTCAAGTGATTGTGACCCCTGATGCAAGTAGTACAGAAGTATTTAGAAGGGGTACTTCTAGAGGGTTTAGGGGAGTGATGCCTGTTGGTGGTCAGTGCCCTCCCAGGTGTGGGGTAGGGGCGAGGCTTGAGTGGTAAAATGCTCAGAAGAAGCCAGCAAAGAAGAAAACTTCTGAAATAATAAATAAAACTATACCATAACGAAGGCCTTTTTGAACTGGTATTGTATGGTGACCTTGATAAGTGCTTTCTCGTACAATATCACGTCATCATTGGTATATTGTTAGTATATTGGTTAATAATCCTAATGTTAGTAGGGTTGTGGAGTAAAAGTGGAATCATATAATTAAGCCAGATGTTATTAGGAGAGCCGAGAAGGCTCCTGTTAGCGGTCATGGGCTGGGTTTAACTATATGGTAGGGATGAGTTTGGTGAGTCATTAAGTATTATCGTGTAAGTAAAGGCTTACCAAGAGTGTGAAAACATAGGCTTGGATTAGGGCAACTGCAATCTCTAGAATTATTAATAGCAATAGGAGTACGAAGGTTAGTGAAGTTGCAAGAAAATTAATGGTTGATAGCGCTAGTACGGCGCTTCCGATTAGATGCATGAGTAGATGCCCTGCTGTAATATTAGCAGTTAGGCGTACGGCTAGGGCTACTGGTTGAATAAATAAGCTGATGGTTTCAATGATTACTAATATAGGGATAAGAAGTGTGGGTGTGCCTTGTGGTAGAAAATGGGCTAGGGAACTTTTGGTTTTGAAGCGAAGGCCTGTAATTACTGTACCTGCTCATAGAGGAATTGCTATTGCTAAATTCATAGACAGCTGGGTGGTGGGTGTAAATGTGTGAGGTAATAGTCCGAGGAGGTTGGTTGTAGCAATAAAAGTAATTAGAGATACTAGTATTAAGGATCAAGTTCGTCCTTTTGTATTATGGATTATTATTATTTGTTTTAGGATCAGTTGAGTCAGATTTTGTTGAATAGCAATTAGTCGGTTATTAACAAGGTGCTTGGAGGTTGGAAATAATAATATGGGGAATAGAATAATGGGTACTACAGCGGGTAAATTTAGGAGTGTGGGGGTTGTAAATGGGGTAAATAAATTTTCGTTCATTTTAGTTGTCAAGGGTTGTTGAATACCTGTGTATTGGGGGTTTTTTGTGATGGGGGTAAATAGTAGTTTATATTTAGTAGTTTTAACTGCATCATAAGATATAGTGCAGGTAGCATGGTCATAATGATAATAAACCATGTAGATGTATTTAGTTGAGGCATTTCACTGCAGAGAAAAGTGTTTTCCTCATCTTTAACTTAAAAGGTTAATGCTGTGGTAGCTATACAGTGGATTCTAGTATTTTAAGAGGTAATTAGGTAAGATGCATTTAGTACATTTATAAAGTGAATACGGGACCTATCTCGAAAATTTTTAGTGGGATTAATTCTGCAACAATTGGTATAAAGCTGTGATTAGCGCCGCAGATTTCTGAACATTGTCCGTAGTAGACACCTGGTCGTATGGCAGTAAATGTGGTTTGATTTAAGCGCCCTGGAATTGCATCTGTTTTTAGACCGAGTGTAGGGATGGTTCATGAGTGTAGGACGTCTTGGGATGTAATTATTATACGGACAGGAGCCTCAATTGGAAGTACCACTCGGTTATCAACTTCTAGAAGTCGAAGGTCCCCCGGGTTTAAAAATAGTGGGGGGAGTATGTAAGAATTAAAGATTAGACCACCATAGTCTGTATATTCATATGTTCAGTATCATTGATGTCCAATTGATTTAATAGTAAATGAGGGGTTGTTAATTTCGTCAGTTAGATATAGAATTCGTAGAGATGGAAGAGCAATTAAGACTAGAATAATTGCGGGTAAGATGGTTCAAATAGTCTCTATCTCTTGAGCATCTGTGATGTTAGTGCTAGTTAACTTTGTTGTTAGTACTGATAGTAAAACGTATAGGACGAGAAAGCTAATTAGGGAAATAATTATAAAGGCGTGGTCGTGGAAAGCAATTAGTTCTTCTATGATAGGGGATGTGGCATCTTGTAGGCCTAGTTGAACTGGGTGGGCCATATAAGATATATAGGGTTTGTCCTATAATTTGGCTTTGACAAAGCCATGAAATAGTTTTTCTAATATCTCATTGAAAAAGTTATAGGGGCTATAGAATTGGCTTGAAACCAGTTTCAGGAGGTTCGATTCCTTCCTTTTTTATTTAGCTTTGATGAAGGTTGGTTCATCAAATGTATGGTAAGGTGGAGGAGAGCCATGTAGTCACTCTAGATTGTAGGTGGGTTGTTCAATTGATAACACTTTACGTTTTGAGGCGAAAGCTTCTCAGATTATATAGATTATTAGTAATATTGCTACCAGGGATATAAAGGAGCCTGTAGATGATACAATGTTTCATGTGGTATAGGCATCAGGGTAGTCGGAATAGCGTCGGGGTATTCCTGATAAGCCCAGAAAATGTTGTGGGAAAAAGGTTAAATTTACACCTACAAATATAATAGCAAAGTGGGCTTTGGCGCAGACTTGATCTAGGGTATAACCTGAGAATAGGGGAAATCAGTGAATGAAGCCCCCTATAATAGCAAAGACAGCTCCTATTGATAAGACATAGTGGAAGTGAGCTACGACGTAATATGTATCGTGTAATACAATATCTAGTGATGAATTTGCTAATACAATACCGGTCAGACCTCCTACGGTAAAAAGGAAAATAAAGCCTAGAGCTCAGAGTATTGCGGGTGATCACTTAATATTTCCTCCGTGTAGTGTGGCAAGTCAGCTAAAGACTTTAACGCCAGTTGGGATTGCAATGATTATAGTAGCGGAGGTAAAATAGGCTCGGGTATCTACATCTATTCCAACTGTAAACATATGGTGAGCTCATACAATAAAGCCTAGGAATCCAATTGATACTATGGCTCAGACTATGCCTATATATCCGAATGGTTCTTTTTTCCCAGAATAGTATGTTACAATGTGGGAGATTATTCCGAAGCCAGGTAAAATAAGAATATAAACTTCAGGATGTCCGAAGAATCAGAATAAGTGTTGATATAAGATAGGGTCTCCCCCTCCTGCAGGATCAAAGAAGGTGGTATTAAGATTACGGTCTGTTAATAGTATTGTAATGCCAGCGGCTAGTACGGGCAGGGATAGGAGTAGTAGTACTGCTGTAATTAGGACTGATCAGACAAATAGAGGAGTTTGGTATTGAGATATTGCAGGGGGTTTTATATTAATAATAGTTGTAATGAAGTTAATAGCCCCTAGAATAGAAGAGATACCTGCTAGGTGAAGTGAGAAAATAGTTAGGTCTACGGAGGCTCCTGGATGAGAGAGATTTCCTGCTAAAGGTGGATATACTGTTCAACCTGTTCCGGCGCCAGCCTCTACTATGGCTGATGCGAGAAGAAGTAGGAAGGATGGGGGAAGAAGTCAGAAGCTTATATTATTTAGGCGGGGAAATGCTATGTCAGGAGCACCAATTATCAGGGGTACTAGTCAGTTTCCAAAGCCTCCAATTATAATGGGTATGACCATAAAGAAAATTATAACAAACGCATGGGCCGTAACGATAACATTATAGATGTGATCATTACCTAATAGGTTACCTGGTTGGCCCAATTCGGCTCGAATAAGAAGGCTTATGGCTATACCTACGGTACCAGCTCATGCGCCAAATAGTAAATATAAGGTTCCAATATCTTTGTGATTTGTAGAGAATAGTCAGCGGTTAATGAGCATAAGTGAGAAAAAAAGGTAAAATGGCTGAGTAAGCATTAGGCTGTAAATCTAAAGACAGAGGTTTAGCCCTCTTTTTACCAGCCCCGAGGTGATTTTCATGTTGAATTGCAAATTCAAAGGAGCAGCCAGATTTCTGCCGGGGCTTCTCCCGCCTTTTTTTCCCGCGGCGGGAGAAGTAGATTAAAGCCAGTTGATTGAGGCGTTTAGCTGTTAACTAAATTTTTGTGGGTTTAAGTCCCATTAATCTAGTAAGGGCTTAGCTTAATTAAAGTAACTGATTTGCGTTCGGTTGATGCAGAGTGTAGTTCTGTAGTCCTTGGTATACCTCAGAAATTAAGTATGCTTAACTTACTAAGAGCTTTGAAGGCTTTCGGTCTTATTTAACCTAAATTTCTAGGGGATAGTTAGGATTGTTGGGGATATGGGTAATAGGAGAGTAGTAAGAATAATAAGTGGGGGAATGAGGAGTGTGGGTTTTGTATTTTCGAATTGTCATTTTATTTTTGTATTGTTGGATGTAGGGAGTAGTGTTATAGAGGTAATGTAAATCAGGCGTAGATAAAAATATAAATTGAGTAGGGTTATAATAATTATAATGGTAGGAATAATAAAGTTATTATTTTTTGTGAGCTCTTGAATTGTAATTCATTTTGGTAGAAAGCCGGTTAGTGGGGGTAGGCCTCCTATGGATAGGAGGGTAGATGATATTAGTGGTATCAGTCAGGTAAGTTTATTTCAGGTGTGTGATAATATTAGGGCTGTAGTGTTCGAGTTTAGGCTTAGGGCTAGAAATGCTGTAGTAGTTAAAATAATATATGTGAGGAGGTAGAAAATTGTAATATTCGGGTTGTATGTTAAAGTTGTTATTATTCAGCCTATGTGTGTGATTGAAGAGTATGCTAAGATTTTGCGAAGCTGTGTTTGGTTGAGACCTCCTCAGCTGCCTGCCATGATGGATAGGATAGACAGGACTAGGAGAATACTTGTATTAATTGATGAATAAATTTGATATATAATTGAGATAGGGGCTAGTTTTTGTCATGTGAGGAGAAGTAGACCAGAGATTAAAGGTGTTCCTTGGGTAACTTCTGGGATTCAGAAGTGAAATGGGGCTATTCCTAATTTTATAGCGAGGGCTATTGTTATGAGTAAAGATGAAAGTTGATTAATATTATTTATCATGGTTCATTGTTCGGGGAACAGGCTGTTATATATAATTGCTATTATGAGAATTATAGACGCAGTGGATTGTACAAGGAAATATTTAGTGGCGGCTTCTGTGGAGCGAGGATTTGTTTTTTTAATTAAGATTGAGGTAAAGGCTAATATATTTATTTCTAGGCCTGCTCAGGCTAGAAATCAGTGGGAGCTCAATAATGTAATGATAGTGCCTATCAATATGGTAGAGTAGATGACAAGTTGGGCTAGTGGGTTAATTAGTACGGGAAGGGTATAACCAACATTTTCGGGGTATGGGCCCGATAGCTTATTTAGCTGACCTTACTTTAGAATGAGGTGTAATAGGTAGCACGGAGGAATTTGAATTCTCAGGAGTAGGTTCAATGCCTATAGTTCTAGAAATAAGAGGACTAAGCACCCCTATTATTTACTCTATCAAAGTAACTCTTTTGTCAGACATATTTCTAGATTTGAGGGGGGATGCCAGAGGTTGTGATGGAAATTGAAATATGTCATATGAGGAATGCTAGTGTAAGGGGAAGAAAGTTTTTTCATAGGAGGTGCATAAGTTGATCGTAGCGGAATCGAGGATAGGTTGCTCGGATTCATAGGAATAAGGAGGTTAAGAGAAGTGTTTTGGTAATAAAGCACGTTGTGAATAATTCCGGTGAGTGAATGGGATATAATGTTCCTAGGAAAATTGTGGTTGTTAGGGCATTTATTATAATAATATTTATATATTCAGCTATGAAGAAAAGGGCAAATGGACCTGCGGCATATTCAGTGTTGAAGCCTGAGACTAGTTCGGATTCCCCTTCTGTTAGGTCAAAAGGGGCTCGATTGGTCTCTGCTAGTGTGGAAGTGAATCATATTATGGCTAGAGGTCATGATGGTAGGAGAAGTCAGAGGTGTTCTTGTGTTGTAATGAGTGTGCGGAGGTTGAATGAGCCGCTTATTAGTAAGATTGATAGTAAAATAATGGCGAGAGTTACTTCATATGAAATTGTCTGAGCTACTGCTCGTAGCGCTCCGATTAGTGCGTAGTTTGAGTTTGATGCTCATCCTGATCATAAGATAGAGTGTACGGCTAGGCTAGATGTAGCTAGAATAAATAAAAGTCCTAGGTTGAGATCAATTAGGGGGTTGGGTATGGGGAGGGGTATTCATAAGAGGAGGGCAATGGTAAAGGCTAGGGCTGGTGCAATAACATAAAGAGTAGTAGTGGAAGTTGAAGGTTTTAATGGCTCTTTGGTAAAGAGTTTTACTGCGTCGGCAAAGGGTTGTAATAATCCGTAAGGTCCTACGATGTTGGGCCCCTTACGTAGTTGTATATAGCCTAATAATTTTCGTTCGGTAAGTGTAAGGAATGCCATAGCGGCGATGGCGGGTAGAGTGACAAGTAAAATATTTATTGTGAACATGATGTTAAGAAGAGGAATTGAACCTCTGATTATAAAGTCTTAAATTTTATGCAATTGCCGGGCTCTGCCATCTTAACAAGCCCTGTTCTTGGGCTGTATTTGTAGTTTTTTATTAAATTAAGACTAGGTCATTTATGGAAGGAAGGCACTTTGTGAAGTAGGCCTTATTTCTCTTGTCCTTTCGTACAGGGAGAAATGTAGAATAGATAGAAACCGACCTGGATTACTCCGGTCTGAACTCAGATCACGTAGGACTTTAATCGTTGAACAAACGAACCCTTGATAGCTGCTGCACCATTAGGATGTCCTGATCCAACATCGAGGTCGTAAACCCTATTGTCGATATGGACTCTGGAATAGGATTGCGCTGTTATCCCTGGGGTAACTTATTCCGTTGATCAAATTATTGGGTCAATTGTAGAAATTAGTTCGCTTTAACTTGTTCAGTCTTGGCATAGTCTATTCGGAGGTTTAGTTATGCTCCGAGGTCACCCCAACCAAAATTTTAAATGCAGAGTCAGGATATGTTAAGCCCATAGGTTTATGTTGTTATGGTTGCATTAATAAATTGAAGCTCCGCAGGGTCTTCTCGTCTTATTATTTTATGCCCGCCTCTTCACGGGCAGGTCAATTTCACTGGTTGGAAGTAAGAGACAGTTGAACCCTCGTGTTGCCATTCATACAAGTCCCTATTTAAAGAACAAGTGATTATGCTACCTTTGCACGGTCAGGGTACCGCGGCCGTTAAACATGTGTCACCGGGCAGGCAGTGCCTCTAATACTAGTAATGCTAGAGGTGATGTTTTTGGTAAACAGGCGGGGTTATATTTGCCGAGTTCCTTTTACTTCTTTTAACCTTTCCTTGACAGCATACCTGTGTCGGGTTAACAGTGTTAGTAATACTGGCTTGATTATGATTATTAGTATTAAGCTGTTAAATATCGGTGAAGCTTTCGGTTCGATTTAGGCTTATGCGTAGGAGAATTTATTCATGTTACTAATACTAGCATTATTGCTTCTATAATATGATAGATTAATCCAATGTGATGTTAGGAGTTCAGTTAAGTGTTTGGAATTTTTTTAGTACTTAATGTTGAGCTTGAACGCTTTCTTAATTGATGGCTGCTTTTAGGCCAACTATGGAGGTTGAAATTTTTACTCTCTATACAAGGTTTTTTCCTAGTGTCTAAGGAGCTGTCCCTCTTTAGACTAACAATTAAGCTTACAGGGGGATTGGTGGTTCTGCGGGTAGGCTTAAGGTTGAACTAAAATTCTATCTTGGATAACCAGCTATCGCCAGGCTCGGTTGGTGTATCACCTCTACCCAAAAATCCTCCCACTATTTTGCCACATAGACGGGTGTGCTCTTTTAGCTGTTTTTGGGTAGCTCGTCTGGTTTCGGGGTATTTGGCTTTAGTTCTCTTTGTGAAATAATTTCTAGCTGGCTCATTATGCAGAAGGTACAGGGGTAAGTCCTTGCTGTTTTGTGCTTGGTCTTTTTTTTTCATCTTTCCCTTGCGGTACTGTGTCTATAGCGCCAGAGTAAATTTTCTATCACCTATACTTTTATATTTGTGAATGGTTTAGTATTTATATGCTTGTTTAATAGTAGTATTGATTGGTTTTTGGGCTAGTGTTGGCTCAAGGCAATCAAGTGATGTTGATATCTTCCGGGTGTAAGCAGGATGCTTTGTGTTGAGCTATACCTTGATTTATCCAAGTGCACCTTCCAGTACACTTACCATGTTACGACTTATCTCCTCTGTATAAATATAGGGGTGTTTAGTTAAGTTAATCCTTAATTATATTTGAGGAGAGCGACGGGCGGTGTGTGCGTGCTTCATGGCCTAGTTCAACTAAGCACTCTATTCTTAGTTTACTGCTAAATCCTCCTTGGACTCTTAGGTTTCATAAGAGTTATCGTGGGTTTTCTATGATAGAAAATGTAGCCCATTTTTTCCCAGCTCATGGGCTACACCTTGACCTAACGTCTTTGCGTGGGCATTTGTGCTTACTTTATGTCTCTTGTTGAGGTTTGCTGAAGATGGCGGTATATAGGCTGAGCGAGAGATGGTAGGGTGGATCGGGGTTTATCGATTATAGAACAGGCTCCTCTAGGGGGTATGGAGCACCGCCAAGTCCTTTGAGTTTTAAGCTGTTGCTTGTAGTGTTCTGGCGAGTAGTCTTGTTATTTTAACTATTGAAGTTTAAGGCTAAGCATAGTGGGGTCTCTAATCCCAGTTTGAATCTTAGCTATTGTGTATTCAGAATTTTTAAAGCCACTTTCGTAGTTTATTTTACATTGGCTAGGGTTTTACAGTTTAGAAAGAGTTTAGCTTTATTTAATCAGATTTATCTAAAACACTCTTTACGCCGATGTCTATTAGCTCGGGTCAATCGTATGGCCGCGGTGGCTGGCACGAAATTGACCAACCCTATAATAGCATAGCTTAGTTAAACTTTCGTTTATAGCTAAATATTAGTCACTGCTGTTTCCCGTGGGGGTGTGGCTAAGCAAAGTGTCTTGAGCTGCATTAAGCGTGCTTGATACTTACTCCTTTTAATCATCAAGATTTGTAGGGTGTCTTCACTGGGGCGGGGATACTTGCATGTGTAATCTTGCTAGAAGTCAATAGAAAGGCCGGGACCAAACCTATTGTCTATGGGGTTTATGAACCCATCTAGGCATTTTCAGTGTCTTGCTTTGGGTAAGTTAAGCTACATAAAC